GAGAGAATGTTTTCAGCATTGTGTATTTTCAGATACTATACAATCAAAGGAATGGATCAAATCCAATCAAAAGGGGTATTTCTTTTTTTTTTTTTTTAGGAAATAAAAGGATTAAGCAAAACAGAAGTCAAAATGCAAGTACAATAAAAATGAAGTAATCCGGAAAAAATTGTATCTATTTTGTATCATTTTGGCGGCATGGCCGAGTGGTAAGGCGGGGGACTGCAAATCCTTTTTCCCCAGTTCAAATCCGGGTGTCGCCTGAATTGAATCACCAAAAAACTCGAAATCATAATCGATTTATTGTATTGGTTTCTCAATAGTGCTCGGTAGAACCCCTTTTTGACTCTGCGACATTAATTTCATTATTATTAGTGAGGAATAATTCCTTCGTATTTATAGAGATTAGGGGACATAATGCACATGGATATAGTAAGTCTCGCTTGGGCTGCTTTAATGGTAGTCTTTACATTTTCCCTTTCACTCGTAGTGTGGGGAAGAAGTGGGCTTTAGAAGTACTACTAATTGAGTTCAGGAATCAAACCCGCTTGTTTTATAGATCGTTCTGCAACGCATTTTGAACTATTTAAAATCAAAACTCTGAATTTGGAATCCCATTGGATTCCAATAGAGTAATCTATGATAGGAATCATACTCTTTCAATCCAAGAGATATTTCATTGATTCCCGTCTTTGTACTTCGAAAAGAAAGGGATTCAGATGATTGGAAATTTATTCCAGCCTAAAATTCTTCCGAAATTTTCTATTTCAATCAACGGGAATGGGCTCTTACTTTCTTTATAGACGGATACTAAGCTAAGGAAGACCGGATCTTTTTTTTTATTTACTCTTGACTCTTCAAAAAAGAAGTCGTTTTGTTAAGCGTATACGCACTTTACTATAAGAAATGATATAGAGATAGTGATTGTTTAAGGAGAGGCTGGGCAATAATAAGATCTTGCCTCGGGCGAGTTACATATCGGGCATTTACCCTTTGGTTTCTATTCTAATTTTAGAAACGCGGTTTATGCTTTATCGACTTATTTCATATGGCGTTAAAAATAGGCGAGGTTTCCCCTTACTTATTAGTAAAAGGAAAGGAATTAGAAGCATTTTTTCAGATTGATCGGAACAAATAGATGTAGCAAATTAGGTCTTATGTCAATTCCATACAATATATTGAATATATTGATATGGAATATATGGAATATATATACAAATATAGGAAGAGCATATTGTAGATTGATATATAGAAACTTAAACGTTTATTTTTATTCTAGATTACAACATTACAACCTAGATTACAACTTTATAGACTAAGAGATAGATAGTATGGTAGAAAAATGCATTTTTCTACCATACTATCTCTTAGAAAATTTCCGATTATAGTACGCTCATTTCATTTAAGTTAAGACGTGAAATGGAATCCCTTTCATTTGACTTCGTCAATTTTTGATAAGAACTTGGAAGGAAAGTTTGATTCAAATGAATTTTCAAATTCAATTGAATTAATCATTTTGACTTACTGTTTTTACGTAAATGATAAGTAGAAAAGCGGTAGGAACTAGAATGAATAGTGCAGTAGCAATAAATGCAAGAATATTTACTTCCATAATCTCATCGGTTTTTTATTTCGCAATAACTCGGGATTTAATCCCCTAGAGATGATAAATCTTTCGTCTTTCGTCTGTAAATTCAATGAATGAATTACTTCTCGATGATCTTGAACCAGATCACTATCATGAATAACAATATCTGATCTATCAAATCAACTCGTCGTCAAGACTTGAATAGTATAACATAGGAAGTTCTTTTATCCATACCGAATCAAAATTTTGATTCCTAACTTAATTACTCCAAAATGATATTTATCATCCGTTTCCTTGTTTTTTCTATAACCCACCTTGCGTCTTCCTTGGACAATCTTCTGATGAAGGATCATCAGATTGTCTTTCCACTTCAATTAATTACATAGTTCCAAACCTAACAAACAATAAAAGCGAGATGGAAAAACAGGAAAGAAAAAAGAGATCAAGACTCCTTTTTGCTTTGGGAATGAAAGTATATCCCTCGACACTCTTTACTAGTTCATAGAAAGGGAAAATTTTCTTTTTGTATTTATTGGATCCGTCGGGACTGGCGGGGCTCGAACCCGCAGCTTCCGCCTTGACAGGGCGGTGCTCTAACCGATTGAACTACAATCCCAGGGAAATAAGGGGGATCTGGCAGAAAATTCGATTCTTTTTTATCTTCGTATGGGGTCTTTCTAAAGGACAAGAGGTTTTATACTATCTCATGGTAGATTGATGCGGTTTATTGGGCCGAGCTGGATTTGAACCAGCGTAGACATATTGCCAACGAATTTACAGTCCGTCCCCATTAACCGCTCGGGCATCGACCCCAGAAGAATCCATTTTTATTTTATAGGCTTATTGGTAATCCATGATCAACTTCCTTTCGCAGTACCCTACCCCCAGGGGAATTCGAATCCCCGCTGCCTC